GCTCACGTAGCCTAATTTTAAAGCGTAACACTGAAGATGTTAAGATGGGCCCTAGAAAGTCCCGCGAGCACAAAGGTTTGGTCCTGACTTTACTGTCAGCTTTGGCTAGATTTACACATGCAAGTATCCGCCCCCCTGTGAGAATGCCCGTACTCCTCTTTCTGAGGATAAGGAGCTGGTATCAGGCACACAACTCAAAACGTAGCCCACGACACCTTGCTTAGGCCACACCCCCAAGGGAACCCAGCAGTGATAAACCTTAAGCAATAAGTGAAAACTTGACTTAGTTAAAGCCAAGAGAGCCGGTAAAACTCGTGCCAGCCACCGCGGTTATACGAGAGGCTCAAGTTGATAGACAGCGGCGTAAAGAGTGGTTAAGGAAAATATTAAATTAAAGCGGAAAGCCCTCAATGCTGTTATACGCCTTCGAAGAGACTGAACCACAACTACGAAAGTGGCTTTATTTAACCTGAACCCACGAAAGCTAAGAAACAAACTGGGATTAGATACCCCACTATGCTTAGTCCTAAACATTGATTATTTTTCACATCAATACATCCGCCTGGGGATTACGAACATTAGTTTAAAACCCAAAGGACTTGGCGGTGCTTAATAACCCCCTAGAGGAGCCTGTTCTAGAACCGATAATCCCCGTTCAACCTCACCCTCCCTAGTTTTTCCCGCCTATATACCACCGTCGTCAGCTTACCCTGTGAAGGATTTATAGTGAGCATAACTGGTAAAGCCCAGAACGTCAGGTCGAGGTGTAGTGCATGAGAGGGGAAGAAATGGGCTACATTCGCTGCCCCAGCGAACACGAATGATGCATTGAAACATGCAACTGAAGGTGGATTTAGCAGTAAGTGGGAAGCAGAGAGTCCCACTGAAACTGGCTCTTAAGCGTGCACACACCGCCCGTCACCCTCCCCAAGCCCCTGGACCTAAATTTCCCGTCAAACCAAAACAAACGCGAAGGTGAGGAAAGTCGTAACATGGTAAGCGTACCGGAAGGTGCGCTTGGTAAAATCAGAGCGTAGCTAAGACAGAATAGCACCTCCCTTACACCGAGAAGTCACCCGTGCAAATCGGGTCGCCCTGACGCCCATAAGCTAGCCCCACCAACCACTTTCATCAAACAAATATAACCAAACCCAAAAACACTAGACTCTTCTTAAACAAAGCATTTTACCCCCTTAGTACGGGCGACAGAAAAGGACCTCCGGGCGCAATAGAAAAAGTACCGCAAGGGAAAGCTGAAAGAGAAATGAAATAAACCAGTAAAGCCATAAAAAGCAGAGATTTATCCTCGTACCTTTTGCATCATGATTTAGCCAGCACCCCCAAGCGAAGAGAACTTTAGTTTGAGACCCCGAAACTGCGGTGAGCTACTCCAAGACAGCCTATTTATAGGGCAAACCCGTCTCTGTGGCAAAAGAGTGGGAAGAACTTCGAGTAGGGGTGACAGACCTATCGAACCCAGTTATAGCTGGTTGCCCGAGAATTGGATAGAAGTTCAGCCTCATGGCTTCTCCCTTCATATAAACTTTATAGTACTAAATGATAAAAAGAAACCACGAGAGTTAGTCAAATGGGGTACAGCCCCTTTGAACCAAGATACAACTTTTTAAGAAGGATAAAGATCATAATTGTTAAGGCAAAATGTTTGGGTGGGCTTAAGAGCAGCCATCCCAACAGAAAGCGTTAAAGCTCGAACATACCTAACTTGCCCCATATCCCGATATTCATATCTTAATCCCCTAACATTACCGGGCCTCCCCATACATTTTTATGGGGGCGACCCTGCTAGAATGAGTAATAAGAGAGCTACCCTCTCTCCCAGCACATGTGTATCTCGGAACGGACCCCCCGCCGAACATTAACGGCCCCAAACAAAGAGGGCACTGGACAAACGCGCAAACAAACTAGAAAACCGTCCTTAAAATGCCGTTGACCCTACACTGGTGTGCCTCCAGGAAAGACTAAAAGAAAAAGAAGGAACTCGGCAAAAAAGTAATTAAAGCCTCGCCTGTTTACCAAAAACATCGCCTCTTGCAAAATTAAAGAATAAGAGGTCCCGCCTGCCCGGTGACATTAGTTTAACGGCCGCGGTACTCTAACCGTGCGAAGGTAGCGTAATCACTTGTCTTTTAAATGAAGACCTGTATGAATGGCATAACGAGGGCTTAACTGTCTCCTTTTTCCAGTCAATGAAATTGATCTCCCCGTGCAGAAGCGGGGATAGTAACATAAGACGAGAAGACCCTATGGAGCTTTAGACACTAAGACAGACCAAGTTAAATACCCCACAATAAAGGGCCGAACTCATTGATCCCCTGTCCTAATGTCTTCGGTTGGGGCGACCATGGGAGAACACAAAACCCCCATGTGGAATAGGAGGACAATCCCATATTTCTCTTTCCCTTCCTCCCACAAGCAAGAGTTACAACTCTAGCTAACAGAACTTCTGACCTTAACACGATCCGGCTTACGCCGATCAACGGACCAAGTTACCCTAGGGATAACAGCGCAATCCCCTTTTAGAGGCCATATCGACAAGGGGGTTTACGACCTCGATGTTGGATCAGGACATCCTAATGGTGCAGCCGCTATTAAGGGTTCGTTTGTTCAACGATTAAAGTCCTACGTGATCTGAGTTCAGACCGGAGTAATCCAGGTCAGTTTCTATCTATGAAGTTAACCTTTTCTAGTACGAAAGGACCGAAAAGGAGAGGCCCATGCCCCAGGTACGCCTCCCCCTTACCTAATGAAATCATCTAAACTAGGCAAAAGGGCGCGCCCCTTTTTGCCTAGAACATGGCATGTTAGAGTGGCAGAGCCCGGTATATTGCAAAAGGCCTAAGCCCTTTGAACAGAGGTTCAAGTCCTCTCCCTAACTATGATTACAGCACTTATTACTCACCTGCTAAACCCACTAGCCTTCATTGTCCCCGTACTCCTCGCCGTTGCTTTCCTAACCCTAATTGAACGAAAAGTTCTAGGCTATATGCAACTGCGGAAAGGCCCTAACGTTGTTGGCCCCTACGGCCTCCTTCAACCTATTGCCGATGGAGTAAAACTCTTTATTAAAGAACCCGTCCGACCCTCCACATCCTCACCAGTTCTCTTCCTCCTCGCACCCATGCTAGCACTTACCTTAGCGCTTACACTGTGAGCCCCTATACCCCTTCCCTACCCCGTCGCTGACCTCAATCTAGGAATTTTATTTATCCTAGCCCTTTCCAGCCTCGCCGTATACTCTATTTTAGGCTCAGGCTGAGCATCAAATTCAAAATACGCCCTGGTCGGAGCTCTCCGAGCCGTCGCCCAAACCATTTCATATGAGGTTAGTTTAGGCCTAATCCTCCTTAATATTATTATCTTTACAGGAGGCTTCACCCTCCAAACCTTTAATACTGCTCAGGAGAGCATTTGGCTCGTAATACCAGCCTGACCCCTCGCGGCTATATGATATATTTCAACCCTCGCCGAAACAAACCGGGCCCCCTTCGATCTCACAGAAGGGGAATCAGAACTTGTCTCCGGATTTAACGTAGAATATGCAGGTGGCCCATTTGCCCTTTTCTTCCTGGCCGAATACGCCAACATTCTTCTCATGAATACACTTTCAGCAACCCTCTTCCTAGGAGCATCACACATTCCGACCATCCCCGAACTTACAGCAATGAACCTAATAACCAAAGCAGCCCTCCTCTCAATCGTCTTCCTCTGAATTCGAGCATCGTACCCCCGCTTCCGATATGACCAGCTCATGCACCTAATCTGAAAAAACTTCCTCCCTCTCACCCTCGCCCTTGTAATCTGACACCTCGCCCTCCCCATCGCATTCGCGGGCCTTCCCCCTCAACTCTAGCACTAGGAGCTGTGCCTGAAGTAAAGGGCCACTTTGATAGAGTGAACTATGGGGGTTAAAGTCCCCCCAACTCCTTTTAGAAAGAAGGGATTTGAACCCTACCTGAAGAGATCAAAACTCTTAGTGCTTCCACTACACCACTTCCTAGCAGGGTCAGCTAACTAAGCTCTTGGGCCCATACCCCAAATATGTAGGTTAAAATCCTTCCTCTGCTGATGAACCCTTACATTCTAGCTGTCCTATTATTTGGTTTAGGCCTAGGGACTACAATTACATTCGCAAGCTCCCACTGACTACTTGCCTGAATGGGCCTAGAAATTAACACTCTAGCCATCATCCCACTAATAGCCCAACACCACCACCCCCGAGCTGTTGAGGCCACAACAAAATACTTCCTCACACAAGCTACAGCGGCCGCTATACTCTTGTTTGCCAGCACAACCAATGCTTGACTAACCGGGCAATGAGACATTCAACAAATGACCCACCCCCTCCCAGTTACAATAATCACCCTTGCTTTAGCCCTTAAAATTGGACTTGCCCCAATGCACTCATGACTCCCTGAAGTCCTACAAGGCTTAGACCTCACAACAGGCCTTATCCTCTCCACATGACAAAAACTTGCCCCCTTTGCCCTATTCCTCCAACTCCAACCCAACAACCCGTCCCTTCTCATTATTTTAGGCCTCGCCTCTACCCTTATTGGAGGATGAGGGGGCCTTAACCAGACTCAACTCCGAAAAATTCTCGCGTACTCCTCTATTGCTCACCTAGGCTGAATAACCCTAGTTATTCAGTTCTCGCCCTCCCTCACCCTCCTAACTTTGATTACCTATTTTGTTATAACATTCTCCACCTTCCTCGTGTTTAAGCTTAACAAAGCAACAAATGTAAATTCCCTAGCAATTTCATGAGCCAAAACCCCCATCGCCACCTCACTAGCCCCATTAATCCTCCTCTCACTAGGCGGCCTTCCCCCACTGACAGGCTTTATACCAAAATGACTTATTCTTCAAGAACTAACTAAGCAAGAACTTCCCCTCCTAGCCACCTTCGCCGCACTAACTGCTCTTTTAAGTCTCTACTTCTATCTTCGCCTGTCATACGCAATAACTCTAACAATGTTCCCCAACAACCTCACAGGAACCACCCCCTGACGGTTTTACACCCCTCAACTTAATTTCCCCTTAGCCATCTCTACCTGCGCCACCATTCTGCTTCTCCCTCTAACCCCCGCCATCACTGCCCTTTTTACTTCTTAGGGACTTAGGATAGCACCAGACCAAGGGCCTTCAAAGCCCTAAGCGGGAGTGAAAATCTCCCAGTCCCTGATAAGACTTGCGGGACACTAACCCACATCTTCTGCATGCAAAACAGACACTTTAATTAAGCTAAAGCCTTTCTAGATAGGCAGGCCTCGATCCTACAAAATCTTAGTTAACAGCTAAGCGCCCAAACCAGCGAGCATCCATCTACTTTCCCCCGCCTAGCCGCAGCATAATAGGCGGGGGAAAGCCCCGGCGGGGAATTAGCCTGCATCTTAAGATTTGCAATCTTATATGTAAAAACACCTCGGAGCTTGGTAAGAAGAGGATTCAAACCTCTGTCTATGGGGCTACAATCCACCGCTTAGAACTCAGCCATCCTACCTGTGGCAATCACACGCTGATTTTTCTCAACCAATCACAAAGACATCGGCACCCTATATCTGGTATTTGGTGCTTGAGCTGGAATAGTCGGTACAGCCTTAAGCTTACTTATTCGAGCAGAACTAAGCCAACCTGGCGCTCTTTTAGGAGACGACCAAATTTACAACGTAATTGTTACTGCCCACGCGTTTGTAATAATTTTCTTTATAGTAATGCCAATTATGATCGGGGGGTTCGGAAACTGACTCATTCCTCTGATGATCGGGGCCCCTGACATAGCATTCCCCCGAATGAACAACATGAGCTTCTGACTCCTTCCTCCCTCCTTCCTTCTACTTTTAGCTTCATCAGGAGTTGAAGCAGGAGCCGGGACTGGTTGAACTGTTTACCCTCCCCTAGCCGGTAACCTTGCTCACGCCGGGGCATCCGTAGATCTAACCATTTTCTCCCTTCACCTAGCCGGTGTTTCATCTATTCTAGGGGCTATTAACTTTATTACCACTATTATTAACATGAAACCTCCAGCAGTCTCAATATACCAAATTCCACTATTCGTATGAGCCGTCCTAATTACAGCCGTCCTTCTACTTTTATCCCTACCAGTACTAGCTGCCGGTATTACAATACTCCTAACCGATCGAAACTTAAATACAGCCTTCTTCGACCCTGCGGGCGGTGGAGACCCAATTCTTTACCAACACCTGTTTTGATTCTTCGGTCACCCAGAAGTCTACATCCTGATTCTTCCGGGCTTCGGAATAATCTCCCACATCGTTGCCTATTATTCAGGTAAAAAAGAACCTTTCGGCTATATGGGCATGGTCTGAGCTATGATGGCCATCGGTCTTCTAGGGTTCATCGTTTGAGCCCACCACATGTTTACAGTCGGAATAGACGTTGACACACGTGCCTACTTTACATCCGCCACAATGATTATTGCCATCCCAACGGGGGTTAAAGTCTTTAGCTGATTAGCAACTCTACACGGAGGAAGCATCAAATGAGAAACCCCCATGCTGTGAGCACTCGGGTTTATTTTCCTATTTACGGTTGGAGGCCTGACAGGAATTGTCTTGGCAAACTCATCCCTAGATATTGTTCTTCACGACACATATTACGTAGTCGCCCACTTCCACTACGTCCTCTCAATAGGAGCTGTCTTTGCAATCGTTGCAGGATTCGTTCACTGATTCCCACTCTTTACAGGCTACACCCTTCATGACACATGAACTAAAGTACACTTTGGCGTTATGTTCGCGGGGGTAAACCTAACCTTCTTCCCTCAGCACTTCCTAGGGCTTGCCGGAATACCTCGACGATACTCAGATTATCCCGACGCCTACACCCTTTGAAATACAGTTTCTTCAATCGGGTCTTTAGTATCATTAGTTGCAGTAATTATGTTCTTATTTATTATTTGAGAAGCATTTGCCGCAAAACGTGAAGTTCTCTCCGTAGAATTAACAGAAACTAATGTAGAATGACTCCACGGCTGCCCTCCCCCATACCACACATTCGAAGAGCCAGCCTTTGTACAAATCCGATCAAACTAACGAGAAAGGGAGGAGTTGAACCCCCATCAATTGGTTTCAAGCCAACCACATAACCGCTCTGCCACTTTCTTCATAAGATACTAGTAAAATGCCATTACATTGCCTTGTCGAGGCAAAATTGCGGGTTAAACTCCCGCGTATCTTGAACCTAATGGCCCATCCCTCCCAACTTGGTTTCCAAGACGCAGCTTCACCCTTAATAGAAGAACTTTTACACTTCCACGACCACGCCCTTATAATCGTCTTTTTAATTAGCACACTAGTACTTTACATTATTGTAGCCATAGTAACTGCTAAATTCACAGACAAACTTATCCTTGACTCCCAAGAAATTGAAATTATCTGAACTGTTCTCCCCGCCATTATTCTTATTCTTATTGCTCTCCCATCCCTCCGAATTCTTTATCTGATAGATGAAATCAATGACCCCCACCTGACTATTAAAGCTATGGGACATCAATGATACTGAAGCTATGAATACACAGATTACGAAGACCTTGGGTTTGACTCTTATATAGTGCCAACACAGGACTTAGTTCCCGGCCAATTCCGCCTCCTAGAAGCAGACCATCGAATGGTAATTCCAGTAGACTCCCCTATTCGAGTCCTGATTTCCGCCGAAGACGTTCTCCACTCATGAGCTGTCCCTGCCCTGGGTGTTAAAGTTGATGCAGTCCCTGGACGACTAAATCAAACCACTTTCATTGTTAACCGCCCTGGAGTTTACTACGGTCAATGTTCTGAGATCTGCGGAGCAAACCACAGCTTTATACCTATTGTAGTAGAAGCCGTTCCACTAGAACACTTTGAAAACTGAACCTCATCAATAATTGAAGACGCCTCGCTAAGAAGCTAAACTGGTTTAAAGCGTTAGCCTTTTAAGCTAAAGATTGGTGACTACCAACCACCCTCAGCGACATGCCCCAACTCAACCCCGCGCCCTGGTTCGCAATCTTAACCTTCTCATGACTAATTTTCCTTACCGTTATTCCCCCAAAAGTAATAGCCCACACGTTCCCTAACGAGCCCGCCCCTCAAAGCACGGGCAAACCTAAAGCAGAGCCCTGAACTTGACCATGATAGCAAGCTTCTTCGACCAATTTATATCACCAGTTTATCTGGGCATCCCACTTATTGCCCTCGCTTTAACCCTCCCATGAATTCTTTACCCAACCCCTTCAACACGGTGACTAAATAACCGCCTACTAACCCTCCAAGGATGATTCATTAACCGGTTTACCCAACAACTACTTCTTCCTTTAAATTTAGGAGGTCATAAATGAGCACTCTTATTTACCTCCTTAATGATCTTCCTAATTTCCCTTAATATGCTAGGCCTGCTTCCCTACACATTTACACCAACAACCCAACTTTCCCTAAATATGGGCTTAGCAGTTCCCCTTTGACTCGCCACAGTTATTATTGGAATACGAAACCAACCTACCCACGCCCTAGGCCACCTTCTTCCAGAAGGAACCCCTACCCTGCTAATTCCAGTTTTAATTATTATCGAAACAATTAGTCTGTTTATTCGCCCACTCGCCCTTGGTGTCCGACTTACAGCCAACCTAACGGCCGGCCACCTCCTCATTCAACTCATCGCCACAGCCGCATTTGTTCTCCTCCCTTTAATACCGACCGTGGCAATCTTAACAACAATTCTGCTGTTCCTCCTTACTCTTCTCGAAGTAGCAGTTGCAATGATTCAAGCATACGTATTTGTTCTTTTATTAAGCCTCTACCTACAAGAAAACGTCTAATGGCCCATCAAGCACACCCTTATCATATAGTCGACCCCAGCCCTTGACCACTAACAGGCGCCGTCGGTGCCCTATTAATAACATCAGGCCTAGCAATCTGATTCCACTTCCACTCCACTCTTCTAATAACCCTAGGTCTTGTTTTAGTAACCTTAACCACAGCCCAATGATGACGAGATGTCGTTCGAGAAGGAACATTCCAGGGCCACCACACCCCTCCCGTTCAAAAAGGCCTCCGATACGGAATAATCCTCTTTATTACTTCTGAAGTTCTCTTCTTCCTAGGCTTCTTCTGAGCCTTCTACCACTCAAGCTTAGCCCCTACACCAGAACTTGGAGGATGCTGACCACCAACAGGAATTACAGCCCTGGACCCATTCGAAGTTCCCCTTCTCAACACAGCTGTCCTTTTAGCTTCCGGGGTTACCGTTACCTGAGCCCACCACAGCATTATAGAAGGAAAACGAAAGCAAGCGATTCAATCTCTTGCCCTAACCATCCTACTAGGGGGCTACTTCACATGCCTTCAAGCCATAGAATACTACGAAGCCCCATTTACAATCGCAGACGGAGTCTACGGCTCTACATTCTTCGTTGCAACGGGCTTCCACGGCCTCCACGTCATCATTGGCTCAACCTTCCTAGCTGTCTGCTTCCTACGCCAAGTTCGTCATCATTTCACATCAGACCACCACTTCGGATTTGAAGCAGCCGCTTGATACTGACACTTCGTAGACGTTGTTTGACTCTTCCTTTACGTCTCAATCTACTGATGAGGATCATAATCTTTCTAGTATTAAGTAGTATAAGTGACTTCCAATCACCCGGTCTTGGTTAAAATCCAAGGAAAGATAATGAATTTAGTTACTACCGTCATCGCAATCGCAGCTATCTTATCAATTATCCTCGCCATTGTCTCCTTCTGACTCCCCCAAATAAACCCAGACCACGAAAAACTCTCTCCTTATGAGTGCGGCTTTGACCCCCTGGGGTCCGCCCGTCTACCTTTTTCACTCCGATTTTTTTTGGTAGCAATCTTATTCCTTTTATTTGACCTGGAAATTGCTCTCCTCCTTCCCCTCCCATGAGGGGATCAACTAGATACACCAGTACTAACTTTCCTTTGAGCCTCTCTTGTCCTAGTCCTTCTTACATTAGGGTTAATTTATGAATGAATTCAAGGAGGCCTAGAATGAGCTGAATAGGTGATTAGTCTAATTAAAATACTTGATTTCGGCTCAAAAGCTTGTGGTTAAAGTCCGCAATCGCCTACATGACCCCAGTTCACTTTGCCTTCTCATCCACCTTTATGTTAGGACTAGCAGGCCTAGCCTTCCACCGCTACCACCTCCTCTCAGCCCTACTCTGCTTAGAAGGAATAATGCTTTCCCTTTTCGTAGCCCTTTCACTCTGAGCCCTCCAACTAGACTCCACAAGCTTCTCAACTTCTCCTATGCTCCTTTTAGCCTTTTCAGCATGTGAAGCAAGCGCAGGCCTCGCCCTTCTAGTTGCCACCGCCCGAACCCACGGCACAGACCGTCTACAAAGCCTCAACTTACTACAATGCTAAAAATTCTCATTCCAACCCTGATGCTAGTCCCAACCACCTGACTCACCCCTGCCAAGTGACTCTGACCAACTACCCTCGCCCATAGCTTTGTTATTGCCTTAGCCAGCTTAATCTGACTAAAAAATCTTTCTGAGACAGGATGGACTTGCCTAAACAACTACATGGCAACCGACACCCTATCTACCCCTTTATTAGTCCTCACCTGCTGACTCCTTCCTCTTATGATCCTTGCAAGCCAAAATCACACTTCTTCAGAACCAATTAACCGCCAACGCATATATATTACCCTTCTAACCTCCCTTCAATTCTTTCTTATCTTAGCCTTTGGCGCAACGGAAATTATCATGTTCTATGTAATGTTTGAGGCCACCCTTCTCCCCACCCTTATTATTATTACCCGCTGAGGTAACCAAACCGAACGCCTTAACGCCGGTACCTACTTCCTTTTTTATACCCTCGCAGGCTCCCTCCCCCTCCTTGTCGCTCTCCTCCTCCTGCAAAATAATACGGGCTCACTCTCTCTCCTGACTCTTCCCTACTCCAATCCAATACCCCTTGCTTCCTACGCTGATAAACTATGGTGAGCAGGCTGCCTCCTCGCATTCCTGGTTAAAATGCCCCTCTATGGCGTCCACTTATGACTTCCCAAAGCACACGTAGAAGCCCCCATTGCAGGCTCAATAGTCCTTGCAGCGGTCCTCCTGAAACTCGGAGGCTACGGGATGATACGAATAATAACTATGCTGGAGCCTCTAACTAAAGAGCTCAGCTATCCCTTCATTATCTTCGCCCTTTGAGGTGTAATTATAACAGGCTCTATTTGCCTACGCCAAACAGACCTAAAATCCCTCATTGCCTACTCATCGGTAAGCCATATAGGCCTCGTCGCAGGGGGCATCCTCATCCAAACACCCTGAGGCTTTACAGGAGCACTCATTTTAATAATTGCCCACGGCCTCACCTCCTCTGCCCTTTTCTGCCTAGCAAATACTAACTATGAGCGGACGCACAGCCGGACCATAGTCCTTGCCCGGGGGCTCCAAATAGTTCTCCCCTTAATAGCAACCTGATGATTCATTGCCAGCCTAGCCAATCTTGCCCTCCCCCCGCTACCTAATCTTATGGGTGAGCTAATAATCATTACATCGCTGTTTAACTGATCCTGATGAACATTAGCCCTAACTGGGGCCGGAACTCTAATTACCGCTGGCTATTCCCTATATATGTTCCTCATGACTCAACGTGGCCCCCTCCCAACACATATCATTGCCCTCGAACCATCACACTCCCGAGAACACTTATTAATTCTCCTTCACCTTCTTCCGCTAATCCTTCTCATCCTCAAACCAGAACTAATCTGAGGCTGAACCGCTTGTAGATGTAGTTTAATCCTAAAACGCTAGATTGTGATTCTAGAAACTGGAGGTTAAACCCCTCTCATCTACCGAGAGAGGCCTGCGGCAACAAAAACTGCTAATTTTCGTCCCCTTGGTTAAATTCCAAGGCTCACTCGCCCTGCTCCTAAAGGATAACAGCTAATCCGTTGGTCTTAGGAACCAAAAACTCTTGGTGCAAATCCAAGTAGCAGCTATGCACCCCACTTCACTTATAATAACATCAAGCCTTATCATTATCTTCACACTCCTGGCCTACCCGATCTTTACCACTCTCAGCCCCCGCCCACAACATCCCGAATGAGCGCTATCCCATGTAAAAACGGCAGTCAAACTTGCCTTCCTAGTTAGCCTCCTCCCTCTCTCCATCTACCTTAATCAAGGATTAGAAACAATTATCACAAACTGAAACTGGATAAACACTCTTACCTTCGACATCAATATTAGCTTTAAATTTGACCACTACTCCATCATTTTTACCCCAATCGCCCTGTATGTAACATGGTCTATTTTAGAATTCGCATCCTGATATATACACGCAGACCCCTATATGAACCGGTTCTTTAAATACCTTCTCATCTTCCTAATCGCCATGATCATCCTTGTAACCGCAAACAATATGTTCCAAATTTTCATTGGTTGAGAAGGCGTAGGCATTATGTCTTTCCTCCTTATCGGCTGGTGATACGGCCGAGCAGACGCCAACACCGCCGCCCTACAGGCCGTTCTCTACAACCGAGTTGGTGACATCGGACTAATCTTTGCCATAGCATGAATAGCCACCAACCTAAACTCTTGAGAGATACAACAGATGTTTGTTTCAGCCAAAGACTTAGACCTTACCTACCCTCTTCTTGGATTAATTGTAGCTGCAACCGGAAAATCGGCTCAATTCGGACTTCACCCATGACTTCCCTCCGCAATGGAGGGCCCCACACCGGTCTCTGCCCTCTTGCACTCAAGCACTATGGTCGTCGCAGGTATTTTCCTGTTAGTTCGCATGAGCCCCCTCATAGAAAATAACCAAACAGCTCTTACCATCTGCCTCTGCTTAGGTGCACTAACCACCTTCTTTACAGCAACCTGCGCCCTTACACAAAATGACATCAAAAAAATTGTTGCTTTCTCAACATCAAGCCAGCTAGGGCTAATGATAGTAACCATTGGCCTCAACCAACCACAACTCGCCTTCCTCCACATCTGTACCCACGCATTCTTTAAAGCCATGCTTTTCCTTTGCTCAGGCTCTATTATTCACAGCCTAAACGATGAACAAGATATCCGCAAAATAGGCGGAATACATAACCTTACCCCCTTTACATCCTCCTGTCTTACCCTAGGCAGCCTTGCACTTACTGGAACCCCCTTCCTCGCCGGCTTCTTCTCAAAAGACGCCATCATTGAAGCACTAAACACCTCTCACCTTAACGCCTGGGCCCTGGTCCTAACCCTTCTAGCGACATCCTTTACAGCCATCTACAGCATGCGCATTGTCTTCTTTGTAGCCATGGGTCACCCCCGATTCAACTCTCTCTCCCCAATCAACGAAAACAACCCAGCAGTAATTAACCCCATCAAACGCCTAGCCTGGGGGAGCATCGTCGCCGGCCTTCTAATTACATCCAATATTCTTCCACTAAAAACCCCCGTTATAACCATACCTCCCGTCCTAAAACTAGCCGCCCTGCTAGTTACCATCCTCGGAGTCCTCATTGCTTTAGAACTAGCTACCCTTACAAGCAAACAACATTCACCTACACCAACTCTTGCCGCCCACCACTTCTCAAACATGTTAGGGTTCTTCCCTGCTATTATTCATCGCTTCCCCCCAAAACTTAACCTAGTGCTCGGCCAACTAGTTGCCGGTCAACTTGTTGATCAGACCTGGCTAGAGAAAGTAGGCCCTAAAGCTATTACCTCCGCCAACCTCCCGCTAGTCTCCACCGCAAGCAATATCCAGCAAGGAATAATCAAAACATATCTGTCAATCTTCTTCCTTACACTTATCCTAATACTCCTCCTTATTCTCCCTTAAACAGCTCGTAAAGCCCCTCGACTTAAGCCACGGGTCAACTCCAACACAACAAACAGCGTTAGCAAGAGAACCCACGCACTAATAACCAACATTCAACCACCCGTTGAATACATCAAAGCAACGCCAGCAATATCCCCCCGGAATATTGAATACTCCTCCAGCTCATCGGCTGATCACCAAGAGTATTCATACCACCCCCCTCAAAATAGCCCCGACGCTACAACTAGCGCCACCACATATGCCACCATATACATCATTACTGGCCAGCTCCCCCAGGTCTCTGGGTGTGGCTCCGCAGCAAGCGCCGCTGTATAAGCAAACACTACCAGTATTCCTCCCAAATAAATTAAGAATAAAACGAGTGATAAAAAAGGCCCACCATGCCCCACGAGTACACCACACCCCATGCCCGCCACCACAACCAACCCTAACGCCGCGAAATAAGGAGAAGGGTTAGAAGCAACCGCTACCAACCCAAAAATGAAAAAGATCAAAACTAAATACAAAGCTAAAGTCATAGTTTCTGCCAGGACTCTAACCAGGACTAATGGCTTGAAAAACCACCGTTGTTATTCAACTACAAAAACTCTAATGGCTAATCTCCGTAAAACTCACCCCCTCTTAAAAATCGTAAATGACTCACTCATTGACCTCCCCGCCCCTTCCAACATCTCAGCATGATGAAACTTCGGCTCTCTCTTAGCACTCTGCCTCATAACCCAAATCCTCACTGGTCTCTTCTTAGCTATGCACTATACCTCTGATATCGCTACTGCCTTTACATCCGTAGCCCATATTTGCCGAGATGTAAACTACGGTTGACTAATTCGTAATATGCATGCTAACGGTGCATCTTTCTTCTTCATCTGCATTTATCTCCACATCGGCCGAGGCCTTTATTATGGCTCTTACCTCTATAAAGAAACTTGAAACACCGGAGTAGTTCTGCTCCTTCTACTTATAGGAACTGCGTTCGTAGGTTACGTATTACCTTGAGGACAAATGTCATTCTGAGGTGCTACTGTCATCACCAACCTCCTCTCCGCCGTTCCATATGTGGGTAATACCCTGGTACAATGGATTTGAGGGGGCTTCTCCGTTGATAATGCCACACTCACCCGGTTCTTTGCATTCCACTTCCTCCTTCCATTTATCATCGCAGCCATATTCATTCTCCATGTTCTCTTCCTCCACGAAACAGGCTCAAACAACCCTACGGGACTTAATTCAGACGCAGACAAAATTTCCTTCCACCCCTACTTCTCTTACAAAGACCTTTTAGGATTTGCAGCCCTCTTAACTGCCCTGGCCTCTTTAGCCCTTTTCTCTCCTAATCTCCTCGGTGATCCCGACAACTTTACTCCGGCCAACCCCCTCGTCACCCCTCCTCATATTAAACCAGAGTGATATTTCCTATTTGCCTATGCCATTCTACGATCAATTCCTAATAAACTTGGTGGTGTATTAGCCCTTCTATTCTCCATTTTGGTCCTCATAGTCGTTCCCATCCTCCACACATCTAAGCAGCGAGGCCTAACTTTCCGTCCGATCACACAGTTCCTTTTCTGAGCCCTCGTTGCAGATGTCGCCATTCTCACTTGAATCGGAGGAATGCCAGTTGAACACCCATTCATCATTATTGGCCAAGTTGCTTCCGTTATTTATTTCCTCTTATTCCTAGTCCTCACGCCCCTAGCAGGCTGAGTAGAGAACAAAATACTCGGATGAGCCTGCATTAGTAGCTCAGCGCCAGAGCGCCGGTCTTGTAAACCGGACGTCGGAGGTTAAAATCCTCCCTACTGCTCAGAAAAAGGAGGCTCTAACTCCTACCCCTAACTCCCAAAGCTAGGATTCTAACATTAAACTATTATCTGTTTATGGTGTATTTATAATATTTTGCTTAAAACATATATGGTATTTCCCCATATATATGCTCTATAACATGTCAGTACATGTTAGATTGACATATATGTATTTACACCATTAATTGGAGTTAACCATTCAGGTAATACATACCCATATATATATGACATAGGCCCACATTTAAGATTCAATAAATATATTTTATAGTTCATATAATCCAATTGCAAAAACTCAATACTTCTTGGCCGCTCCAATCACATACCAAGTCACCCTCATCCCGTTCAATTAAATAAACTATGTAGTAAGAACCTACCATCAGTTGATTTCTTAATGTCAACGGTTATTGATGTGTGGAGACAGAAATCGTGGGGGTTTCACTCAGTGAATTATTCCTGGCATTTGGTTCCTACTTCAGGGCCATCTACAGCGTTACTCCCCACACTTTCATCGACGCTTACATAAGTTAATGGTGTGAATACATACTCCTCGTTACCCAGCAAGCCGGGCGTTCTTTCCAGCGTGTAAGGGGTTCCTTTTTTTTTTTTCCTTTCATCTGGCATTTCAGAGTGCACACGGTAGTAACGTTTAAGGGTGAACATCACCCACCGAACCAATGTATGAGTGTTGAAAAGACATTGGATAAGAAACCACATACGTGGATATCAAGTGCATAATACTTGTCCACCTTTCCACTACAATCTAGGATCTCCCCCCTTGGTTTCTACGCGTAAAACCCCCCCCACCCCCTAAACTCCTGACATTGCTATTATTCCTGAAAACCCCCCGGAAACAGGAAAGCCTGTAGAAGTTTTTTTTCCTTCTAAGATGATGCACCAATTATTACAATATTTCACATATTGCTCCGGCACCATGCGGGAGCCAAAATTTATGCGCTATTATTTCAATATTTCATAT